TCGGGGGGGGCTAATTCAAATCCCTCAGGTAAAATAAGAACAACCCCAATATTCAAGGCGCCTTTTTTGCCATTAGCAAGAACTTGTTTCAGTTGCTTATCATAAGGAATTCGAACAACTGCTTCAAATACAGTATTGGGAAGTACTGCCTGGGGAACCTCAATATCCACGGGCTTGTTAGCTAAATGACAATTGGCGCATACAATACGTCCAGTTGCTTCTCGTGGATTTTCATAACCCTGCTGTGCAAAAATGGGATATGCATTTGAAATAGATGCCCAAGTCATTATACATATAATGAGCGATATGGAAAAAGATCGAGTAATCTCTTCTTTTATCCAAGAAAAGGTATTTCTAGTTTGCATGGTCCAACAGTTGATTCAAAAAATTTCTACAATAAAATTAGGTAGGTCGCTAATATAGTTCCCTATTCCTGATTATGTTATTTATTGAAAAATTGTTACTGGAATATCAGAAGGATCAAAAAACCCTATGTATGGGTAGAAAAAAAAATAAGTACGATTTTGAGCGTTTTGCTTATGTGCAAAGTAACAAACGTTAGAATTGGGGCAGTGGATCATTTTTCAGTCATTCATTGAATGATAAATCACTACAAGTGAGGGAGATAGACGATTTAAATAGCGGAAGATCCAATATTTTAAAATTGTATCTAATATGACTGGAAAAGTAGAAACAAGACCAGATATGATTTGATCATTATGAGTAAATCCAAAATCTTTGTAGATAGAACCAATCATTAATTCCCAACCGTGGGGTGAATGAAATCCTATACATAAATCAGTTAATAAAAGAATAGAAAAGGCTTTTATTGTGTCGCTTAAGTTATATAGGAATTCTTGAACCCAAGAATTAAGAAAACGAAGTTCTTGATTACCTATAATAAAATAACCGCTTAAAATAAAGAAATAGATTATATTTGTCGAGAACTGAAAAATCATATGGATACCATCCTCATTGTACATCTTGATCAATTTGATCATTTCTTTGTGGATTCCGATACGAAACTTTTGGAAATGTATTTCCGGGTATTCCTTTATCATTTCTTCCAAAAGTAAGAGTTCGTATAGTTCTATGAATTTTTCGAGAATAGTTTTTTCTTGAATATCATTCAAAAAAGTTTCGGATTCTCTAGTATTCCACCAATTAGTAATCCAAGATTCTAGACTTTTTTGAAAGGAGAGAGAGACCCACCAGGGCAAAAATACTATAGATACAAGATATAGAAGGGGAGTGAACACTTTTTTTTTTGCCATTTTTTTCGTCTGTTAATTTTTAATCAACCCACCTCGGTCGTCGATTCCATACGATCTAATATTTCTATCAAGCATAAGTTTTATTCCAAAGTATCAAGGCATCCCCTCTTCCCTGATTTTTTATTTTTGATTCAGTGTTTAGCCTATGAATTTAGAATTTAGTAAAGAATACAGAAATTGAATTTAAAGTACACTTAAAAAATTCGAATGACGAAACAAAAGATTCTTTCCAGATAGCTCAATTGCTCAAATTCGAAGCAATTACCTCTTTTCGATGAATACCCCAACGAGTTGCATAGAGTTGCATATTATTCGGATTTCGAGATGAAAGAGATCCCTTTCTATCAAAATAGCAAATATTTCACAAAAATAAAAAAGAAAGCATTTCTTTTTTTATTTTATTTTTCCGAAATGTTTTGATCTATAAAATCCATTTATTTCGATTTGATACTTGTTTTGTTACTTTAGTCAATTAAGTTCAATGGATTTATTTACATATGCATAAAATTTTTGCTGACAAAAGAAAAAGAGTTTTGTCGGTTAAGCTATATTCTAGAAAAATGGGGGATTCTTTTGTTATTTTTACCGAAAGCATTATTCATTTCAAAAGACTTCAATAGGTACACGCAAGAAACAGGCCAATTCACCCGCTTTTTGCTCAATTTCTCGTGGAGTCAAATTCTCATCAGTACAAGTCAAGGGAATAGCCCCCTGACCTCTGATTTCCATATAAAGGACACGACGAGCATAAATACCCTCTTTCACTTCTATTCTGAGGGATTGAATATCTTTCATAAAGAATCGGAGGAAAATACGACGATTTTTTCCAGGAAATCCCCAGCGAAAAATACACACTATTCCTCTCTTTTTATCGAATAGATCGTAACCACTACCCACATTCCACGAAATTGTACACCACAAATAAGAGCTAATAAAGAGACCGGCAATTCCATAGAAAGACATCACGATCCCTTGTGGAAAAAAAATTATTTGCTGAGAAGGGAATAAAGATATCAAATTCCGGCCAAAATAACTAGAAGTTCCAACCAATAAGAACCCTAATGAACCTAAAAAAAGGACAAAGGCCCAGCATAAATTACTTGTTTTTCTAGACCCTGCTATAAGTTCTATCCATATACGTTCTGACCGACAACTCATACTAGATACAGTTGTATTTTATTGTAATTGGGAGAATAACCCCAATTACTTTGACTTTACTTTTTTAATTTCCGAAGTAACTCTCATCAACTAGTACTATTCGGAAGTAAACCCTTAGGAATAATTCATTGAATTGCTTAGATCGAAATTGATTAGATCTAAAAGCATACCATCTTCTTCATATGATCCCTATAGATATTTACATATATTCGATTCATTGATAGATACATTGACTTTAGATTTCTTTCAGGACCCCCCTTGTTCCCAATCTATTTTCAAATAGCTGTAATTAATTTACACATATATCATGTTTACGCATGCATAAAAACCCTTTCATTTATGTATCCTTTATGGTCGGAGGAAATCTCATGTTATACCATATTCTACTAAATAGATATCCGTGTTATGATCCAAGTCTAAGCCTTGAAAAAAAAATCTAATAAATAGATAGGACCCATTCGATCTAAAAAAGAATCTAAAAAATCTTGTTTCTTTGAACATGAAGAGATAAAGAAGCCATTGCAATTGCCGGAACAACTAGGCCTACAAAAGGCACAAAAATAGAGGGTACGTTGTTGAAAGTTGTCATAGAATGAATACCTCGATTTAATATTTGTACCTGTTATAAAGATATCTTATAATCATTATAATTCGGATTTCCTTTTATTTGTCTTCTTGCTTTATTTTGATTTTGCGGAAGAAAAAATTCAATCTTTTATCTTGTTTATAGAGGTTTCCTGGTTAGTAATCAGGAATAGCGATGAAAAAGAACAAAGTCTACTTTACTACTTGATTTCATTTTGATTCAAAGGAAAGAAAGCATGGAACTGAAATAACTCACTCAGAACTCCCTTTAAAAGATTACGTGGTATGATTGGATCGAATAAGCCCTTATGGAATAAATATTCAGCCGCTTGTGAACCTTCAGGTACTGTCTTATTCAATGTTTGCTCAATTACTCTTTTACCCGCAAATGCAATGTAGGCATTGGGTTCGGCAATAATGATATCTCCCAACATCCCAAAACTTGCTGTTACTCCTCCAGTAGTAGGAGATGTAAGGATTGATACATAAAATAACTTTTTATTTGATTGATAATCAAATAAAGCGGAAGATATTTTAGCCATTTGCATCAAGCTCAAACTTCCTTCTTGCATGCGTGCTCCTCCAGAAGCACACACTAGAATAAGAGGTAAAAATTGATTGGTAGCATACTCGATCAAACGGGTAATTTTCTCTCCTACTACGGATCCCATACTCCCCCCCATAAACATAAAATCCATAACTCCAATTGCTACGGGAATACCATTTAGTTGACCTGTACCTGTTTGAACAGCCTCGGTTAATCCTGTCTTTCTTTGATAAGAGTCAATACGATCTTTATAAGGTTCCTCCTCTGAATGAAATTCAATGGGATCTACAGAGACCATGTCTTCATCCATAGGATTCCAAGTGTCTGGATCAATCGAAAGTTCAATTCTATCTGAACTACTCATTTTCAAATGAGATCCACATTGTTCACAAATATTCATTTTTGACTTAAAAAATTTCTTATAATTTAATCCATAACAATTTTCGCACTGAACCCAGAGATGCCTGTATTTTTGAGTTACATCGAAATCATTAGAACTTTCTCTTAGAGTTAAATCAATATCAGTCGTGATAGGTCTTAGACTAGAACTCTCGTTTTCACCATTATTTTCGTCGTACCTACAAATGGAATTATAAATATAACTTTCACTGTAATTGTCACCACCACGTAAAATATAACTATCAATACCGATTGGAGAACGAAAACGAAGATAATTGTCAATGCAACTATTAATGTGATTATTCCAACTATGTTTAGTATTATATACCAAAGTATCATAGCGGGGATCTTCACTATCGGATCCATTATTCAGATAACTCGAAATTCGATAACTATAAAAAGAACTTTCCAGTTCACTTAGAAACGAATGCTCATTGTCAATCTCCAAAATTCGATTTTCAATATCAAAATAGATGGAATAACTATCCCTATTACTATCCCTAACTAAAAAAGTTTCATCAGAGCTTAACTTATGAAAACCCCCGCCGCCTGCTAAATGATCAAGATTGCTGTAACTAGAACTGTCAGTATCACTCCAAGGATGAATATTTTTATCCCTATCATTCAGAATAGGATCTTCCCGTACACTAACATTTTCAATAGGACCAAGACTATCCATTGATTTACTTAAACCGCATCGGTATTCTACCTTCCTCCTAGATAACATCGAATTGAACCACCATTTTTCCATAGAACTTTCTTGCCCTTATTTACATGAAAATACATATAGAATAGACGAATAGTCATTCGATGAAAAATTCACTGACAAATTGCATTTCCTATCAAAATAAGTATATAGATCCAATCATTAGTATTATTAACTACTAATAATAAGTAGTTCTTACAAACAAAGGAGTTCCTCCTTTGTTTGTAAGAACCGGAAGTATCACGCACTATCTATGACCTATGACGGAACCCCTTGTTTCATTTTTTTAAATTAGAATTATGTTCAAAAAAAAATGGAATATAAAGAAAAG